CTTATTTCTTATTCCCGAATCCCGTTGGAAAATTTTATAAAAATATTTATTTTTATGTATTCTTCTAATTTCTATGTGTATTAAACTATTTCAGTATCATATATTTTATTACTTTGATAGTTTACTATAGTTTACTCTTTTATTTTCTTTTCAAAAATTTACTATTCGGAAATTCAATAATTCAATACAATATTACAATATTAAATTCAAATCTAATACTAATAATAGGAGACTATAAATGAAAAATGAAAGCCCCTTTCTCGCACCCATTTTCATTTTACATCACATTGTCGGAACAAAAATATCGTATCCATCGATATAGATGGAAATATTTGAGACGTGAGACTACGATCTGATATATATAAGTCTGTAAGATATATATAATACGATATAAATTGATCTTGTCTTGTGTTCTGGAATAAAAATAGAATAAAAATAGTTAAAAGATCTCTTATGTTGTGACTTGGAATAAACCCTTTTTTGTAACGGAAGGGAATAGCAATTTATTCCTATTTATTCCTATAGAACATCTAGGAACAAGAAGATTTAATCGGCAATATCGACAGATTACCGCGTAGTCCAAAGAAATATGAAAATGAAAAAAAAAAAGCTCCACTCTTCCCAATATTTAATTTTAATATCAGAATAGTGGATATAGTTATGATTCAATGGGTTAGGTCCACTTACTTTTTTCTTTTGTTGATTTCTAATTGATTTGATTGCAATAATCAAAAATAGAAATATTTGGAGATTTTAAGTAGACAACTTATTATTTTTCAGTATAAACTTAATACTAGTCATTATAATATTAAAATAGAATAATATATAATTATAATAAACATACTAGTAAAATATAATACTATATAATTATAATAAACATACTAGCAAATGTTCAACCTTATAACTATAATTACCAGACTATAAACTATAATTAATACTATAATTAATTAATATGCTTTCTTACTTATTTTTCTTACTTATTTATTAAAAAATAAATATATTAATAAAATTTCTATTCTCCCTTCAAATATGAATACTACCGTGCTAGTTTTATGAAAAAACCAAAGCCCCTTATCGGATTTGAACCGATGACTTACGCCTTACCATGGCGTTACTCTACCACTGAGTTAAAAGGGCTTTTTTGATTCAATTCCTGAATAAGTCACTAGTCACTATGTGTTTAGTCTATATCCATATTATATGTTATATGTATATAAATACATCGTATACGTTATAATATATCTTAAACGTATAGTGGTTCACTCAGGAACGATAAATTTGATTTACATAATGAGTCTAGGATATACTTGTAAGTATAAGTAAAAAAAAGGATTTAGTGATATTTGATTTCATAAATATCAATCAATGCAAGGAATTGTTTCAAGACAGATCCTAATTGCGATCATAACGAAATTCATTTGATTGATACAGGTACCTACCAATTCAACCTAGATCCAAACTATTTCATCGAATCATTAATAAAGCGATTCAGCTTGTCCCCCAAACCAAATTCTTAGAAAAAAAAAAGATTTATTAAAAATAAATAAAATAAGATTAATAATAATAATATTATTAATAATTATTGAAATTATTAATAAAATTATTAATTATTATATTAATAATAATATTTTATTTAAATTTTTAAAGAAAAAAAGAAAATAGATTTATTTATGAAATTCTAAAATGTCGATTAGAATGAACGATTCAGGAATATAACTAATCAAAAAATTCTATATAATCGTGAAAGACAGAAAGATCCTTCGCATTGAGTCATACGATTCCATTATATTGACAATTTCAAAAAACTATTCATACTATGATCATAGTATGATGACGGTTGGGCAAGTATGCCCCCATCGTCTAGCGGTTCAGGACATCTCTCTTTCAAGGAGGCAGCGGGGATTCGACTTCCCCTGGGGGTAGGGCACTACGAAAGAAAGTTGATCGTGGATTATCACTAAGCCTGGATTGATTCTTCCCGGGTCGATGCCCGAGCGGTTAATGGGGGCGGACTGTAAATTCGTTGGCAATATGTCTACGCTGGTTCAAATCCAGCTCGGCCCAAAAATTCGCCGATCCAACATGAAATGATATAAGCCATTTGTTGTTCTCCAGAAATGCTCGATCCCAATAGAAAAAAGTAAAAATATCTGATATTGATATATCTTATCTTTACCCCTATCGTTATTACTATATTTGTTTTTATTTTTTCCAACAAGTTTTGATCTTGCTAATTATCTAGATTCATATCAAGATCTGGAAGTGTAAAGTATAAGGAAAAGAGTAAAGAAAAAAAGACCTTTTTCATTGAAAGATTGACTATCCAATTAATTTGTAAATAACGACAAGATTATTAGTAATCACTGCCTCTCTTGCTAAAGTTCATATCCATATCGAAAGTATTTGAATAAAATCATAAGAATATGTATACTGTACACCTTATTTTATTCTGTTATTTCCTTGGGATTGTAGTTCAATTGGTCAGAGCACCGCCCTGTCAAGGCGGAAGCTGCGGGTTCGAGCCCCGTCAGTCCCGATGGATCCAAATCCAATAAAAAAATACAGCAATTCATCCTTCCATTTTTCTGTTCTGTGAAAGGGAGTACAAAGAGTATAATTTCATTGACAACAGGAATCCCTTTTCTTTTTATCTTTCTTTTTATTTTTTATTTCTTCTATTGTTTGGCTTTGTTTGGAACCAATGGTAAGTGTAAAAGCGGTTAGATGATACTTCATCAAATGATTTTACAAGGAGGGCGCTAGTTTATAGAAAGAAAGGGAAAGGGTGGAAAAGAATGAAAAATGTAAATAAAAATACAGTTAAAGGGATTTTTGATTGTATCAAAATTGACTTTGGAATTCGATATGAATAAAAGATCTTCCTATGTTATACTATTCAATTCTTGACGATAAATCAATTTGTCAGATATTGTTATTCATGATATTGATCCGATTCGATTATATCTCGATGTAATTCATCTCATTGAATTTACAGACAAAAGATTTATCATCTCTATGGGATTAAATCCCGAGTTATTGCGAATTAAAGAAAAAGGAAACGATGAAATTATGGAAGTAAATATTCTCGCATTTATTGCTACTGCACTGTTCATTCTAATTCCTACTGCTTTTTTACTTATAATATACGTAAAAACAGTAAGTCAAAGTGATTAATTTGAATTAAACTTGTGACTTTTTAGTTTTTATCAATGATTGAAGAGAAGAAATAAAATAAAAAGGATTCAAATTTCACGTTTTAAATGAAATCATCGAACTAGAATCAGCAGTATTCTATGAGATACTAGATAGTATGGTAGAAAAAGATTTTTCTACCATACTAGTATTATTATTGTACTATATAAAGTTTGCTGTATCACGATACAGGTTAATTTAATATATATCAATTGACATTATTATCTTCATATATAGATATAAATTCCATATATAATGTACATAGTGTCATGTCCCAATCCTATTTCTTTTCTATTTCTTTGCTTCATCTATTTCTATTTGATTTGTGTTGATTCCAATCAATTTGAAATAATCGAAAGACAGCTCTTACTCTTACGATTCTAATTCCTACATTTCTTATCTTTTTAATATGAATTCCGATATTCATTGAAAGAAAGAATCAAATCAATGAAAGAAAAAGAGGTATGGGTATAATAAAAGAAAATCAAGTAATCTTCTTGTTAGCATTCCAACAAAGAAGTAATTGATTGACCAGTTGACAGAGGATCCAGAGGTTCCATGGGAACTTCTTCGGAGTTCGAAAAGGATTAATAAACCTCACCGATTTCAACCTAACCTTTCAACCATTATATGAAATGAAAAAAAAAAAGACCAGCATAAATAAAATTTATAAAATAATAAAACAAATAATAAAACAAATGGTAAGTGTGCAATATGTGACTTGCCCAAGACAATATTTTCTTATGTGTAGTATCTCCTTGGACAACCACTATGTCTATGTTGTTTCCCGTAAAAAAGTGTATCCACGTAATGTAATAACAGAACTATTTTCTTTTCTCTTTGAAGAGGAAAGACAAAGACGGAAAAAAATAACAAATAAAACGTAAAAAAAAAGTAAAGTATAGAAAAGGGTTTCCTTCTTACCCATTGTCGATATAGAAAATTTATGAAGAATTCGATTGGAAAAAATTTCATACCATTTGGAGTACTTTTACTTTCGAAATACGAACATAGGAATAATTGAAATATTTCTTTGATTGAAAAAGTTCATATGTTATTTATAGTATAGAATACATTACTCCACTAGAATCCAATACATATAACTTCGAAATGAAAATATTTTGAAATTCAATTTTTAAATTGAAATAGTGAATTAAAAAAAAAGTCTTTGCAGAACGATCTATAAAAGCAGAACGATCTATAAAAAAAAATTGATACAGCTTGATTCCTAAACTCAATTAGTAGTACTTCTAGAGTCCACTTCTTCCCCATACTACGAGTGAAAGAGAAAATGTAAAGACTACCATTAAAGCAGCCCAAGCGAGACTTACTATATCCATGTGAATTATGTCCTCGATCTCTATGAAGGAATTATTCAATTATTGTTCACTAATAATAGTAGAATTGCCAGCGCAGAGTCAAAAGGGGGCTCTGATCCACCACCATATTGATGAAACAATCCAATAAATCCAATTCGACCAAGTTCTAATGATTATACTAGAAGATTTCTAGTATAATCGGAAAACATTAAGTACAAGCAAAATACGCAGAGACAGCCCTTGAAGTCTCAAAAGTATCAAAGGAATGTTAATAAAATGTCAGAATAATAAGACCTATTCTTTCTTTTGTCGCCTTTCATTTCATTAAGTCAAAAGTATAAAAATATAGAATCAAGCTAGATCATTATCTATCGCCTATTCCTATTTTATTTATTTTATATTTTTCCCTTTTATTTTATTTGATCTCAATCTTACCATCTTCGATTGTCGCTATGAACCAATGGAAGACGCCCTATTACACTCGAGATT